TTTAGATTGATCCTAACCAGATGATTAGGAATTATTTCTATTTAATAGAATATTAAACTCGTAGATCAAATCTCAAATCACGGATTTGCATAAAATCCATCTTATTTTCATTCAACTGCTACAAGATCAACAATTCCATAAGCTTGGGCTTCTGTTGCTGACATAAAAACATCTCTTTCCATGTCTTCAGATACAACCCATAAGGGTTTGCCCGTTCTTTGTACATAAACCCTTGTGAGGGTTTCGCGTAGTTTCAGCAGTTCTTCCGCTTCCAGGATAAATTCTCCCGTTTGTGCCTCATAAAAAGAACTAGCAGGTTGATGGATCATTACCCTGATGATATAACAGTTCTCTATCTCGCGTGATGAAACGAAGAGAAAAGAAAGAAAGATAAAGAATAATAGGAAAAAAAAAGATAGAATTGAACAACCGTACGGGCATTATCTTTTGTGCATTGCATACGGCTCTACAATAAAATTGACCCTTACTTTCCATTGAAGAAAGAGAAAAATAGAATCTATCAGACCCAGATGGATAAATGATCAAATTGCCACCCTTCCTTTCAGAGGAGTTCAAAAATACTATGATGGCTCCGTTGCTTTCTATTTTGAAATTGATTCTTTTTTTTGTCTTTGATTCAGCAATCCCAAAGTTTCTTTTTGATCCAATCAAATAAGGAAAAATCTTGTTTTTTTTTTCGCCCTCTTTTTTTATAACATAAATATTGTTAAGAGCCCTTCGGTGTGAAAACAAAAAAGTTTGTGACGCTGAACTGGACTCCCGATAGATAAGAGAAATCGGAAATACCTTTTATCTCATACTACTCTCTCGATACATAATCGAATTTTTTGAAAAAAAAAAACAATACAAAAATTTTGCATATCGAATTCGAAGTGCCATGCTATTATTACTTAATATTCATATGGCGAAGGCATAGTCTTCTTTTTTCTCTCAAATAAAAAAAACCTCATTGGCGCCAAGCGTGAGGGAATGCTAGACGTTTGGTAATTTCTCCTCCAACCAAGATAAAAGATCCCATTGACGCGGCTAATCCCATGCATATTGTGTGGACATCTGGTCGCACAAATTGCATAGTATCGTAAATAGCTACTCCAGGTATTACCCATCCACCAGGAGAGTTTATAAACAAATACAGATCTTTGGTATCATCCTCGATACTGAGATATACCATAAGACCAATAAGTTGATTCGAGATCTCGCTATCAACTTCTTGGCCTAAAAAAAGTAATCTTTCTCGATAAAGTCGGTTGATTAGGGTAAAATTGTATCCCTTAGGAACCGTACATGCACCTTTTGACGCATACGGTTCAAAAAAGAATTGCGAAAAAAAAAAGAATCAATGTATAGATTCAAGTCCTCTTTCTTTGTTCCTATTCTTTTTTCATAGCAGGTTTTTTCTGACTTCTAATGAAAGGACTTTTTCTTCGATTTTTCAATAAAGACGAATTTTAACTTCTTTCTTCCTTATAATAGAAAAAAAGTCACTAAACTTATCGAATTAACTTCTCATTGATGTATTGTTTCATCGAGATTCAATCCAAATCACGATGGTATTTTCTTGTTCCTGAATGGGTCTCTTTCATCTTTTTAGGTTTATGCTCTACTCCGGGTAAAGATCCGCCCGATTTTGATTTGCACATATAGGACAAATCTTCCCATTACCATTTCTTTTTGTTATGACTTTCTTTTTTTTTTTTTCAATTCATTTCATACCTTTCACCAAGTATTTAGTTTGAGATTCCCTCGCTTGACAAATAGGATCTCTTTACAAATACCAAACAGGAATCATTTATGATACAAGTAGTAATCATAGATATATTACCAATTGGGTTTTTTCTAAACGGAGCCTGGATACTTCATTTTTTAGTCCAACCAAGCCAACCATAAATTATTCTAATTGATAATAGTAATGTGAATCCCCCCAAACAATGGATCTAATTGCGCTTCACGCTCCAAATTTTTGATGATTCAATTTATCTTTCTTGGGCGAAACAGAGGATATCTCGATCGGGGGAGAGAACGGGGAAATCCCATATGACCCAATATATCTGACAAGTCGCACTATACGTCAACCCAAGATGCATCTTCCTCTCCAGGACTTCGGAAAGGTACTTTTGGAACACCAATAGGCATTAATTGAAAGAAAAAAGAACTAAGTACTATATTTCACTTTGATGTGGAAACGTAACAACATTATTTTATTGTCTTTATAATATTTATTGGTTTTATCGTATTTATTTTATCCATAGATTAGAAAAATTCATAAAGAAAGACAAAAGAAGAAATAAAGGAAAATTTTGACGAATAGGGCCTTCTAATGAGGAATAAGGAAGGACACATTTACTGATAGAAAATGGTATCAACCCCCCATTGCGTATTGGTACTTATCGGGTATAGAATAAATCTGCTTCTCTTTGTTCCTACGAACAGAATTGTTTCATTATTACCAATAGAATAGAACAAATAGTAACCCTTGTTC